CTATGAAGAAACACTTATGATACTGGAACTCATGCCTTATCGAGCATCTTATCCCATTTTAAAATTGGTTTATTCTGCAGCAGCAAATGCTAGCCATAATATGGGTTTGAACGAAGCTGATTCATTCATTAGTGAAGCCAAAGTTAATAGGAGTACCATTGTGAAAAAATTAAGACCTCGAGCTCGAGGACGTAGTTATCCGATAAAAAGGCCCACTTGTCATATAACAATTGTATTAAAGAATAAATCTAAATTATTTTTAGATGAATCTAAGATTTAGATTCATCATAGTAAACACAGTAAAATAACATATATGAATGGAAAGAAAATATAATAGGAAAATATGGGACAAAAAATAAATCCACTTGGTTTCAGACTTGGTACAACCCAACGTCATCATTCCTTTTGGTTCGCACAACCAAAAAATTATTCCGTGGGTTTACAGGAAGATGAAAAAATACGGAATTGTATCAAGAACTATGTACAAAAAAATAGGAGAATATCCTCGGGTTTCGAAGGAATCGCACGTATAGGAATTAAAAAAAGAATTGATTTGATCCAGGTCATAATCTATATTGGATTTCCAAATTTATTAATAGAGGGCCAAACACGAGGAATCGAAGAATTACAGATGAATGTACAAAAAGAATTTCATTCTGTGAACCGAAGACTCAACATTGCTATCACAAGAGTTGAAAAACCTTATGGGCAACCTAATATTCTTGCAGAATATATAGCTTTACAATTAAAAAATAGAGTTTCGTTTCGAAAGGCAATGAAAAAGGCTATTGAATTAGCTGAACAAACGGATACAAAAGGAATTCAAGTACAAATTGCAGGGCGGATTGACGGAAAAGAAATTGCACGTGTCGAATGGATCAGAGAGGGCAGGGTTCCCCTACAAACAATTCGCGCTAAAATTGATCATTGTTCCTATACAATTCGAACTATCTATGGAGTATTAGGCATCAAAATTTGGATATTTGTGGACGAAGAATAATAAACCTTTATTTATCTTGCCATTCTGGCCAGTGATAGAACAAAAAATAACAAACTGTTTCATTCTTTTTCCGTTAAATCAAACAAAAATAAGAAATTATAATTCTATAAGGTTGAATAAAAATTCGATTGATCATTTGTTATAATTGCTATGCTTAGTGTGTGACTCGTTAATTTTTCTTTAGAGTTTAGAGTTGGGATTCAAAAAAAAAATATAGACTAAACCCCACTTAAACTTAATAACTATATAAATAAATAAAAACATAAATAATAATAAAAAAAAAAAAAAGAAAAACAAAATAAACTAATAACCAACTTATTGCTTCGTATTGTCGAGATCCCAAGAAACAGTCACTATATGAGATGAGATGAGTGGATCAATCATATAGTTGCAGCAACTGCAACTAAAATCTTTTCCATAAAAAATCTGATTATGGGTTGTGAAACAAAAATAAAGGGATGTGGATAAATGGAGGGATGATAGAAAGAGAGAACAAAAATATCAATGAAAAAATATCAATGATATGTGATTCCAATATGTATGGTCTATGAATTACCTCATAAAGGCAATGTGATAAAGCATCAATACTGAATGAATATAAATAATAATAAAGAGCCTCGGGTTAATAAAAACTAAGGAGATTGACTCGAGAAGGAATTTTGTTGGGAGCTCCATTGCAGAGTTCAGGCCTAACCATTAATGGAGAAGCTATGGGAACGACGGAACCTGTGACTGCATAGGATTCTACTGAAAACGAATCCGAATAATTCATTGGGTGGGATGGCGGAACGAACCGAGAAAAAATTTATTTATTCTGAGAAGTCATGGGTTGACCTAGGAATAAAACAGTAAAGAGTCAATATTCGCCCGCGAAACCTTTATTTATTGAGATTACATTACAATATTTTGGCATCATTTGATAAGGGTAAAAATAAGGATCGTTATAGAATAAAAAGTATTATCTATAATTTATATCTATAAATATGCATAACATAAATATTCTAGCTGTATATCCTGTATATACATCTTCCTGTATAACAAAACAAATTCAATATCAATAAATGTCTTAGTGTATTAGTTTATTAAATACATGTGTATCTGTAATATTATTGAATCCTTTCATTCGCGAGGAGCTGGATGAGAAGAAACTCTCATGTCCGGTTCTGTAGTAGAGATGGAATTAAGAAACGACCATCAACTATAACCCCAAAAGAACCAGATTCCGTAAACAACATAGAGGAAGAATGAAGGGAATATCTTGTCGGGGCAATCATATTTGTTTCGGCAGATACGCTCTTCAGGCACTTGAACCCGCTTGGATCACAGCTAGACAAATAGAAGCGGGGCGAAGAGCAATGACACGATATGCGCGTCGTGGTGGAAAAATATGGTTACGTATATTTCCCGACAAACCTGTTACAGTAAGACCTGCGGAAACACGTATGGGTTCGGGGAAGGGATCCCCCGAATATTGGGTATCCGTTGTTAAACCAGGTCGAATACTTTATGAAATGGGTGGAGTATCAGAAGCTGTAGCCAAAGCAGCTATTTCACTAGCTGCGTCCAAAATGCCTATACGAACTCAATTTGTCAGGATAGGTATGTAGAACTAAACAGTGTATTGAGGATGAAAAAACAACGGCAAGTTTATTTATTTCTGGACAGAGAATATTTCTTTTTTCCTTCATCCTTTGCATTAAAATAACGGATTCCAATAAAATGATATGATTCAACCTCAGACCCTTTTGAATGTAGCAGATAACAGCGGAGCTCGAGAATTGATGTGTATTCGAATCATAGGAGCTGGTAATCATCGATATGCTCATATTGGTGACGTTATTGTTGCTGTAATCAAAGAAGCAGTACCTAATATGCCACTAGAAAGATCGGAAATAATTAGAGCTGTAATTGTACGTACTTGTAAAGAACTCAAACGTGACAACGGTATGATAATACGATATGATGACAATGCTGCGGTTGTCGTTGATCAAGAAGGAAATCCAAAAGGAACTCGAGTTTTTGGTGCGATCACTCGGGAATTGAGACAGTTGAATTTTACTAAAATAGTTTCATTGGCTCCCGAGGTATTATAAATACTACTAGATGAGACTATGAGATATCAGAACATCTAAAACAGATCAAATTTAGTAGATTAGTAGATTGTGTCTCACGCATATACTTTTAATAATAAAGAATTTTATAATAAAATTTATAATAATAATAATAATAAAAAAAAAAAAAGAAAGAAAATAAAACAAAGAAAAAAGTAAACATGTTGATTATATCAAAATTAGGAGGCGCCAATAATTATAGTTCGTCATGGGTAAGGACACTATTGCCGATATAATAACTTCTATAAGAAATGCTGACATGAATAAAAAAGGAACGGTTCGAATAGCATCTACTAATATCACCGAAAATATTGTGAAAATACTTCTACGAGAAGGTTTTATTGAAAACGTTCGGAAACATCAGGAGGGTAACAAATATTTCTTGGTTTCAACTCTGCGACACAGAAAGACTAGGAAAAGAATACACAGAACTATTTTAAAGCGTATCAGCCGACCCGGTTTACGAATTTATTCCAACTATCAACAAATTCCTAAGATTTTAGGTGGAATAGGAATTGTAATTCTTTCTACTTCTCGAGGTATAATGACAGATCGAGAAGCTCGACGAGAAAAAATTGGAGGCGAACTTTTGTTATATGTATGGTGATCCTCCTCCTCCGGTATCCTAATTTTCTCTCTAACTTCCTATTTGTGAAATAGAGAGGAAAAGTGAGTTATATAACTCTTCCTCCATTAGTTGATACTTCAAGGAAGTTACCTGGAATGAAAGAACAAAAATTGATTCATGAAGGTTTAATTACTGAATCACTTCCCAACGGTATGTTCCGGGTCCGCCTAGATAATGAAGATGTAATTCTAGGTTATGTTTCGGGAAGGATCCGGCGCAGTTTTATACGGATACTACCCGGGGATAGAGTCAAAATTGAAGTAAGTTGTTATGATTCAACCAGGGGACGTATAATTTATAGACTTCGCAACAAAGATTCGAATGATTAGGTGATTTTTAAAGCATTCCTTTCATGACGATACAATTCGAAATTAAAAAAATTCAAGAGACTTATTTTCTTCCAAGGAATAGATTCAAAATTAAGATAAGGAATAAGAAATATGAAAATAAGGGCTTCCGTTCGTAAAATTTGTGAAAAATGTCGACTGATCCGTAGGCGCGGACGAATTATAGTGATTTGTTCCAATCCGAGACATAAACAGAGACAAGGATAATCTTTCTAAAAAAGAACTTTCTAAAGAAAGGACAAAAATAAAGGATTTCTTTTAATATGAAATGGATATTTCCGTATCTTTTCTTTCCATATATTTCTGACTTTATATTTATGAGATGATAAAATATGACAAAAGCTATACCAAGAATTGGTTCACGTAGGAATGGGCGTATTGGTTCACGTAAGAATGGACGTAGAATACCAAAAGGAATTATTCATGTTCAAGCAAGTTTCAACAATACCATTGTAACTGTTACAGATGTACGAGGTCGGGTGGTTTCTTGGGCCTCCGCTGGTACTTCCGGATTCAAAGGGACAAGAAGAGGGACACCCTATGCTGCTCAAGCAGCGGCATTAGATGCTATTCGTACAGTTGTTGGTCAGGGTATGCAACGAGCAGAAGTTATGATAAAAGGTCCTGGGCTCGGAAGAGATGCAGCATTACGAGCCATTCGTAGAAGTGGTATACTATTAAGTTTCGTACGTGATGTAACACCTATGCCACATAATGGATGTCGACCCCCTAAAAAAAGACGTGTGTAGAAATAAGAAAAAAGATTTCAAGAGAAATAAATGATTCAATGATCTGATCAAATAATAGTAATAGTATGGTTCGAGAGGAAGTAGCAGGATCCACTCGAACACTACAGTGGAGGTGTGTTGAATCAAGAGTAGACAGTAAACGTCTTTATTATGGCCGTTTCGTTC